ATATGCTACCAATCAATTTTTACCTCTTATTCTAGTATGTGCTTCTGGAGGAGCACGTATGCAAGAAGGAAGTTTGAGCTTGATGCAAATGGCTAAAATATCTTCCGCTTTATATGATTATCAAGTAAATAAAAAGTTATTCTATGTTTCGATCCTTTCATCTCCTACTACCGGTGGGGTGACAGCTAGTTTTGGTATGTTGGGGGATATCGTTATTGCCGAACCCAATGCAACCATTGCATTTGCGGGTAAAAGAGTAATTGAGGAAACATTGAAACAAACAGTACCTGAAGGTTCACAAGAGACTGAAAATTTATTCCAGAAGGGCTTATTTGATTCAATCGTACCGCGTAATCCTTTAAAGGACGTTCTTAGTGAGTTATTTCAGCTCCATGCTTTCTTTCCTTTGACTCAAAATTAAATCAAGTAGAGCTTTAAATTATTCCATTTTTTTTTTTATTTTTTTTGAATATTTTTATTAATATTTTTATTAATATTCATTTTGAATATGAATTTGAATTGAATTTGAATTCTAATATGAATTTGAATTAATATTCTTTTGATTCGAATTTCTTTTTTCTACTTATCTACTTAATTATTATTTATTACTATTATTTATTATTAATATTAATTATATTCTTATTTATTGTATATACTCATACTCATTTAGATATACTTAGTAGAATTCTATTCTATATGGATTTCTATATGAAAATATACTTGGTATAAGTATATATGAATTCTAGTGATTATAAAATCTCTTTATAACAATATAACAATAACAGGTAAAAATATTAAATATTAATAGAACAATAACAAAAAAACTAAAAAAATAACAGGTACAAACATTAAATCGAGGTACCCATTCTATGACAACTCTCAGCAACTTACCCTCTATTTTTGTGCCTTTAGTGGGCCTAGTATTTCCGGCAATTGCAATGGCTTCTTTATTTCTCCATGTTCAAAAAAACAAGATTTTTTAGATACGGGCAGCAGTAGGGACAAATCTCATCTAGTTCTTTTAGATCTAGAAAGAAGCAATTCGATGAATTACTCCTAAAGGTTTACATAAAAACAGTGCTAGTTGATGAGGGTTACTTTGCAAACAAGGAAAAGTAAAGTCAAATTCATTTGGTTGGGTTATTTTCCCAATTCCAAAAAAATACAACTGGATCTAATATGGGTTGGCGATCAGAACGTATATGGATAGAACTTATAACGGGGTCTCGAAAAACAAGTAATTTCTGCTGGGCCTTTATCCTTTTTTTAGGTTCATTGGGGTTCTTATTGGTTGGAACTTCGAGTTATCTTGGTAGGAATTTGCTATCTTTATTTCCGTCTCAGCAAATTCTTTTTTTTCCACAGGGGATCGTGATGTCTTTCTATGGAATCGCTGGTCTCTTTATTAGCTCCTATTTGTGGTGTACAATTTCGTGGAATGTAGGTAGTGGTTATGATCGATTCGATAGAAAAGAGGGAATAGTGTGTATTTTTCGTTGGGGATTTCCTGGAAAAAATCGTCGTATCTTTCTCCGATTCCTTATGAAAGACATTCAGTCCATCAGAATAGAAGTTAAAGAGGGTATTTATACTCGTCGTGTCCTTTATATGGAAATCAGAGGACAGGGTGTCATTCCCTTGACCCGTACTGATGAGAATTTGACTCCGCGAGAAATTGAACAAAAAGCGGCGGAATTGGCCTATTTCTTGCGTGTACCAATTGAAGTATTTTGAAAAAAGAAAAATGAACTGAAAAATGAATGCTTTCTTTTTTCTTAAAAAAAAAAAAAACGGAAGAAATTCAAGAATTTTTTTTTCGTTGATATTTTGTATTTTGATAGAAAGGACGTTTTTTCGTTTCGAAATCCGACTAATATTCATTACTTGAAGTGCCCTTTCATGCATTCATCGAAAGGGGCAATTGCTTCGAATTTTAGCAATTGATATCTTTGGAAACAATATCTTTTTCTTCATTCAAATTGGAAGCAGACTCTTTCTTTTTCTTATTCTATTTGTGTATTCTTTCTAAATTCAAGAACTAACTCCCGAATTGCAAATAAAAAAACGTGAGAATAGGGCTCTATGACTTGTAATAGAACTTATGCTTGATAGAAATATTCTTATCATATAGAGTTGACGAATGAGGTGAAACTGAGTTCATTAAAGACGAAAAATGGCAAAAAAGAGAGCATTCATTCCCCTTCTATATCTTACATCTATAGTCTTTTTGCCCTGGTGGATCTCTTTCTCATTTAAGAAAAATATGGAATCTTGGGTTACTAATTGGTCGAATACTAGGCAATCCGAAATTTTCTTGAATGATATTCAAGAAAAGAGTATTCTAAAAAAATTCATAGAATTAGAGGAACTGTTACTCTTGGATGAAATGATAAAGGAATACCCGGAAACACGTCTACAAAACCTTCGTATCGGAATCTACAAAGAAACGATCCAATTGATCAAGACGCACAACGAGGATCGTATCCATACAATTTTGCACTTCTCGACAAATATAATCTGTTTCGTTATTTTAAGTGGTTATTCTATTCTAGGTAATCAAGAACTCATTATTCTTAACTCTTGGGTTCAAGAATTCCTATATAACTTAAGCGACACAATAAAAGCTTTTTCTATTCTTTTATTAACTGATTTATGTATAGGATTCCATTCGCCCCATGGTTGGGAACTAATGATTGGTTCTGTCTATAAAGATTTTGGATTTGCTCATAATGATCAAATTATATCCGGCCTTGTTTCTACTTTTCCAGTCATTCTAGATACAATTTTGAAATATTGGATTTTCCGTTATTTAAATCGTGTATCTCCGTCACTTGTAGTGATTTATCATTCAATGAATGACTGAAAAAATGATCCACTGATCCAATTATAAAGTTTGTTATTTTGTACAAAAGCTAAACATTCAAAAATTGACTTATTCTTTTCTTTTTCTTTCTACCCATCCAGGGGATTCCTCTTATATTCCAGTAAAATTATTTCAGTACATAGCAGAATCATGGATAGGGAACTGTACCAGTGACCAACCTAATCTTATTGTAGAACTTTTCAGGATCAATGATTGGACCATGCAAACTAGAAATTACTGTTCTTGGATAAAGGAAGAGATTACTCGATCCATTTCCGTATTGCTCATGATATATATAATAACTCGAGCACCCATTTCAAATGCATATCCCATTTTTGCACAGCAGGGTTATGAAAATCCGCGAGAAGCAACTGGCCGTATTGTATGTGCCAATTGCCATTTAGCTAATAAGCCCGTGGATATCGAGGTTCCACAAGCGGTACTTCCCGATACTGTATTTGAAGCAGTTGTTCGAATTCCTTATGATATGCAAGTGAAACAAGTTCTTGCTAATGGTAAAAGGGGGGCTTTGAATGTGGGGGCTGTTCTTATTTTACCGGAGGGGTTTGAATTGGCCCCCCCCGATCGTATTTCGCCTGAGATTAAAGAAAAGATAGGCAATCTCTCTTTTCAAAGCTATCGTCCCACTAAAAAAAATATTCTTGTGGTAGGCCCTGTTCCTGGTCAGAAATATAATGAAATCACCTTTCCTATTCTTTCCCCCGATCCCGCTACTAAGAGAGATGTTCACTTCTTAAAATATCCCATATACGTAGGCGGGAACAGGGGAAGGGGGCAGATTTATCCCGACGGGAGCAAGAGTAATAATAATGTTTATAATGCTACAGCAGCAGGTATAGTAAACAAAATCATACGAAAAGAAAAAGGGGGATATGAAATAACTATAGTAGATGCATCGGATGGCCGCGAAGTGATTGATATTATACCTCCGGGACCAGAACTTCTTGTTTCAGAGGGTGAATCTATCAAACTTGATCAACCATTAACGAGTAATCCCAATGTGGGTGGATTTGGTCAGGGGGATGTGGAAATAGTACTTCAAGATCCGTTACGTGTCCAAGGTTTCTTGTTCTTCGTGGCATCTGTTATTTTGGCACAAATCCTTTTGGTTCTTAAAAAGAAACAGTTTGAGAAGGTTCAATTATCTGAAATGAATTTCTAGGTCCGCGGATTTATCAACATATTAAGTTCGTAAAAATAACTAAATCTTTTTTGTTGATAATTATGTAATTCTGTATAATCAAAAAATTATGAAAAGCCCCCTGCTTGTTTCTATTCTTTTTCTACCATATTTAGAAAATTCACCGCAGTACTAGTCAGTCATAGTATGTATATTGTGAAGAAGGCTGTTTGACTTTACCTATTTTTTGTTTTTTGTTTCTTTTTTTTTTCAACCCCAATAAATTGGAGCACTATAATTATGTCACTGTTTTCGGATTTCAATGTCATAGAATATAAATATATTCAATTAATAGTTTTTGTTTTTCTATTTGAATATGAATATAGGAAAATTCAACTCGATACTAAACATAAGATAAATAAGCGGAGAATATTAAGCACAGTATAAATAGAAATTGGAAAACGGGGTTCTAAGAGGGATTATTTGTCTTCCTAGAACCCTTCTTGTTTGTGTCGAAATATTCTCTCAAATATTAATATAATAATGCCTATGGATTTGGTCTCATTCGTCAAAGAATCCTATGTTTAGATTTTTTCCGAGTTTTTATTAGAACTTTTATGACATAATGACATATAATATTTTTAATATCTTTTTTATTTATTGCATATAGCAGAACATATAAATATAAGAAGTAGTAGAGTAGTGGACAAAAAAAAGAGAGGGAATCTTATTGAACAAATAGAACTTCTTCGAAAAATATTATATACTCCAATTTAGAATAAGATTCTTTTAGTATCGAAAGGGTTCGCTTCGCATGATATGTGATCGATAGAAAAAAAATATATAGAAAAAAAAAATAGAAAAATATACAATAAAATTAATTATATTTATTTTGTGCCGCCCAGAAAAAGGAAATCAAGTGATTCCTTCTTTGTTTTACTTTCGTTTTCTTTATTTTAACTTTGAAAGTATCGACAGATATTATCGAGGAAGAGA